ACATGCGTAGCTTATTGAAAGTATAGCCCTGAAAAGGCTAAGATGAGAAGTAAAATTTCCGCGAGTACACCAGGTTTGGTCCTAGCCTCAGTATTATTTTTAACTAAACTTACACATGCAAGTTTCCGCATCCCAGTGAGATTGCCCCTACTAATCCTATAAGAAAACAGGGAGCAGATATCAGGCACGCCTTCGCAGCCCAAGACACCTTGCTTAGCCACACCCCCAAGGGATTTCAGCAGTGATTAATATTAAATAATAAACGAAAGTTTGACCTAGTTAAAGTTACCCAGAGCCGGCCAACCTCGTGCCAGCCGCCGCGGTTATACGAACGGCCCGAATTAATGAAACAACGGCGTAAAGAGTGTATAAGAAAAACCTTGCCTTACTTAAAGCTAAAAAAGTGCTTAACTGTTATACGTACCCGCACCAATGAAAGACAATTATAAAAGAAACTTTATAAAAACAAGGCCTCTTAAAACACGATAGCTAAAAACCAAACTGGGATTAGATACCCCACTATGTTTAGCCCTAAACCTAGATGTTTAACTACCCAAACATCCGCCAGAGAACTACAAGCGCCAGCTTGAAACCCAAAGGACTTGGCGGTGCCTTAGATCCCCCTAGAGGAGCCTGTTCTAGAACCGATAATCCCCGTTTAACCTCACCACCCCTTGCTTTTTCAGCCTATATACCGCCGTCGCCAGCTTGCCCCATGAGGGATAAACAGCAAGCACAAAGAATTAACCTCCAAAACGTCAGGTCGAGGTGTAGCATACGAGGTGGGAAGAAATGAGCTACATTTTCTATCAAGACTAACAGATAAATAATGAAATTAAACTTGAAGTTGGATTTAGTAGTAAGATCTAAATAGTATATTAATCTGAAAATGGCTCTGAGGCGCGCACACACCGCCCGTCACTCTCCTCAACAAGATAATTAAATTTATAATAAAAAGTTCCTAACAAGAGGAGGCAAGTCGTAACATGGTAAGCGTACTGGAAAGTGCGCTTGGAATCATAATGTAGCTAAGAAAAGTACAGCACCTCCCTTACACAGAGGAAATATCCGTGCAAATCGGATCATTTTGAACTTTATAGTTAACCCAACCTCTCTCCCTGAAATATAATCAAATCCAAATGATTACATGAAAATTAACCAAAACATTTATTATTCTTAGTATAGGTGATAGAAAAGAAAAAACTGGAGTTATAAATTTAGTACCGCAAGGGAAAACTGAAAGAGTAGTGAAATAATTCATTAAAGTATTTAAAAGCAAAGATTACACCTCGTACCTTTTGCATCATGGTCTAGCTAGTCAAACCAGACAAAGCGTACTTAAGCCTGCCCTCCCGAAACTAAATGAGCTACTTCAAGACAGCAAACACGTGCCAACCCTTCTCTGTAGCAAAAGAGTGGGAAGATCTTCAAGTAGAGGTGATAGACCTACCGAGTTTAGTGATAGCTGGTTAGTTAGGAAAAGAATTTTAGTTCTACGTTAATCTCTCTTCCACTCTCCTTAAACCATTATTATAAAGAACAAGAAGAAATTAATAGCTATTCAAAAGGGGTACAACTCTTTTGAAAAAGGATACAACCTTAATAAAGCCGGATAACGATTATATTAATTAAGGAATTTATTCCTGTGGGCCTAAAAGCAGCCATCTTGACAGAAAGCGTTATAGCTCTAATAAATTATAAGCCTATTATACAAATAAACAATCACAATCCCCTTTTTTTACTAACTTATTTTATTTAATAAAAGAATTTATGCTAGAATGAGTAACAAGAAAGAGAATTTCTCCTTTTTACAAGTGTATGTCAGAAAGAACAAATCACTGACAATTAACGACCCCAGACTGAGGGAATTATTTACCCACAGAATAAACGAGAAAAACAAATAACAAAACATCGTTAACCCTACACAGGAGTAAAATAAGGAAAGATTAAAAAAGAAGGAAGGAACTCGGCAAACATAAATTCCGCCTGTTTACCAAAAACATCGCCTCCTGAGACCCAAATATAGGAGGTCCCGCCTGCCCTGTGACATCAGTTCAACGGCCGCGGTATCCTGACCGTGCAAAGGTAGCGTAATCACTTGTCTTTTAAATGAAGACCTGTATGAAAGGCATCACGAGATTTTACCTGTCTCCCTTCTTCAATCAGTGAAATTGATCTACCCGTGCAGAAGCGGGTATACACACATAAGACGAGAAGACCCTATGGAGCTTTAAATAATTTATTAATAAAATGAATTTACAACCCCAAGGGGATAAGAAATGGACTTAGCATAATAAAATTATTTTTGGTTGGGGCAACCATGGGGTACAACCAAACCCCCATATCGATTGGGCAAAAATGCCTAAAAAAGAGAACGACAGTTCTATTTAATAAAATATTTAACGAGTAACGATCCAGAAGTTTCTGATTAATGAACCAAGTTACCCTAGGGATAACAGCGCAATCCTTTCCCAGAGTCCCTATCGACGAAAGGGTTTACGACCTCGATGTTGGATCAGGACATCCTAATGGTGCAACCGCTATTAAGGGTTCGTTTGTTCAACGATTAACAGTCCTACGTGATCTGAGTTCAGACCGGAGAAATCCAGGTCAGTTTCTATCTATGTAGCCTTTTTTCCCAGTACGAAAGGACCGGAAAAACAGAGCCTCTGTTTTAAATATGCTCTATCTTAACCCTCTGTTACCGACTAAAAAGGATAATAAGAGGCCCCCTTTTACCCAAAAATAGGGTATTATTAAGGTGGCAGAGCCAGGCAATTGCAAAAGCCCTAAACCCTTTATACCAGAGGTTCAAATCCTCTCCTTAATAATGTTACAAACAATTTTACCTATTATTAACGTCTTCATAATAATCATTCCAGTACTACTAGCCGTTGCCTTTCTCACACTTGTCGAACGAAAAGTTTTAGGATATATACAACACCGCAAAGGGCCTAATGTTGTAGGGCCTTACGGCCTTCTTCAGCCCCTAGCAGATGGCCTAAAACTATTTATCAAAGAACCCATCCGTCCCTCGACCTCCTCCTCTTTTATATTTATACTAGCCCCAACTATGGCTCTCACCCTAGCACTAGTAATATGAATACCCCTCCCACTACCCTACCCCATTCTAGATATTAACTTAACAATTTTATTTCTACTATCTATTTCAAGCCTAACAGTTTATTCTATCCTAGCATCAGGTTGGGCCTCAAATTCTAAATATGCCCTAATAGGAGCATTACGAGCAGTAGCCCAAACCATCTCTTACGAAGTAAGTCTTGGCCTAATTTTACTATGCCTAATCCTTCTCACAGGCGGATACTCCCTTTTATCCTTTAGTATTACACAAGAAAGTATCTGACTCCTAATCCCAGAATGACCCCTAGCTGCAATATGGTACATTTCTACCCTAGCCGAAACTAACCGCGCCCCTTTTGATCTAACCGAAGGAGAATCAGAACTAGTATCAGGATTCAATGTTGAATATGCTGGAGGACCTTTTGCCCTGCTCTTCCTAGCAGAATATGCCAACATCCTAATAATAAATACTTTATCAGCCATTCTATTCCTAGGCGCCCTACACAACCCCCTAATGCCGGGACTTACCACCATCAATCTTATACTAAAAACAACTATCTTATCCCTAATTTTCTTATGGGTACGAGCCTCCTACCCCCGTTTTCGCTATGACCAACTAATACACCTAATCTGAAAAAACTTCCTCCCCCTCTCTCTTGCCCTAATCTTATGACATGTGTCTCTCCCTATTGCCCTAGCAAGCCTCCCCCCCTCCTTTTAATATAAGGGCATGTGCCTGAATTCAAGGACTACTTTGATAGAGTAATAAATAGAGGTTAAAGCCCTCTCATACCCTTAGAAAAATAGGATTCGAACCTACACAAAAGAGATCAAAACTCGTTATGCTTCCTTTACATCATATTCTAAGTAGAGTCAGCTAATAAAGCTTTTGGGCCCATACCCCAAACACGTTGGTTAAAGTCCTTCCTCTACTAATGAACCCTTTAACCTTAACCATGTTTATCTTAAGCCTAGGACTTGGAACAACAATCACATTTTCAAGCTCCCATTGGCTACTTGCCTGAATAGGGTTAGAAATTAATACCATTGCTATCACCCCCCTAATAATCAAACAACAACACCCCCGAGCTGTAGAAGCAACAACAAAATACTTCCTAACACAAGCAACAGCCTCCGCATTACTTTTATTTGCAAGTATCACAAACGCCTGGATAACAGGACAATGAAGTATTCTAGAAATAGAAAATAACACCGCAATCACATTAGTAACTCTAGCCTTAGCTCTAAAATTAGGTCTTGCTCCCATACACTTTTGACTCCCAGAGGTTCTCCAAGGACTTGACTTAAAAACAGGCCTTATTTTGTCTACTTGACAAAAACTAGCCCCATTCATCCTTTTAATCCAAATCTCCCCAGCACTTAATCCTCATATTATAATTACGCTAGCCCTTCTATCAACTCTGATCGGAGGATGGGGCGGCTTAAATCAAACTCAACTACGAAAAATCCTAGCCTACTCATCAATTGCTCACCTAGGATGAATAACAATTATCATACATTACTCACCCAGCATCGCTATCCTTAACCTAATAGTATACTTAATCATTACTTCCACAATCTTCCTGCTCTTTAACCTATTTAACTCAACAACAATCAACTCCATCTCAACAATAACAACAAAAAACCCAATCATTGCCCCAATCATAATAATGACACTATTATCACTAGGAGGACTCCCACCTCTTACGGGCTTCATACCAAAATGATTAATCCTTCAAGAATTAATCTATCAAGAATTACCCCTCATTGCCACAATCATAGCTTTATCGACTCTTCTAAGCCTATTTTTTTACCTACGTTTAACTTACGCCACTGCCCTAACAATAACCCCTAATACAATAAACATAATAACTTCCTGAATAACAAAAAATAACCTAAAATTAATTCTCCCTATCACCATCCCCCTAACCACAATAGCCCTACCCCTCACCCCTTTATTCTTTTTTGCCCTACAATAGAAACTTAAGTTAAACAAACTAAAAGCCTTCAAAGCTTTTTATAGAAGTTCGACTCTTCTAGTTCCTGTTAAAATTTATGAGACTTTATCTCATATATTCTGAATGCAACCCAGACACTTTAATTAAGCTAAAATCTCTCTAGGTGAGTAAGCATTGATCTTACAAACTCTTAGTTAACAGCTAAGTATTCAAACCACCGAACATCCACCTATGATCCTTCCCCTTCTCCTTTTAAAAGGAGAAAAGTTAAAGCCCTGGAAGGTACTCCCTCCATTCCCGAAGTTGCAATCCGGTGTGAATTTCACTACAGGGCCTGGTATGAAGAGGGATTATCCTCTGTTTATGGATTTACAATCCACCGCCTAAACTCAGCCATCTTACCTGTGACCATTAATCGATGACTCTTTTCAACAAATCATAAAGATATCGGCACCCTTTACCTCCTTTTTGGTGCTTGAGCAGGCATAGTGGGGACTGCCCTTAGCCTGTTAATCCGAGCCGAGCTAAACCAACCCGGCGCCCTAATGGGAGATGACCAAATTTATAATGTTGTTGTTACCGCCCACGCTTTTGTAATAATTTTCTTCATGGTAATACCAATTATGATTGGGGGCTTTGGAAACTGACTAGTACCTTTAATAATTGGAGCACCAGATATAGCTTTCCCCCGAATAAACAACATAAGTTTTTGACTTCTTCCCCCCTCTTTCCTTTTACTACTAGCATCAGCAGGAGTAGAAGCAGGAGCCGGCACTGGATGAACCGTTTATCCCCCTCTAGCAGGTAATCTAGCACATGCCGGAGCATCTGTAGACCTAACCATCTTCTCCCTTCATTTAGCCGGAATCTCTTCAATCCTAGCCTCCATTAACTTCATTACTACAATTATTAACATAAAACCCCCATCAATTACCCAATATCAAACCCCTTTATTCGTATGATCTATTTTAATTACTACAGTCCTTCTCTTACTATCTTTACCTGTTCTAGCAGCTGGTATTACCATATTACTCACAGACCGTAATCTAAACACTACATTCTTTGACCCAGCAGGAGGAGGAGACCCTATTTTATACCAACATTTATTCTGATTCTTTGGACACCCCGAAGTCTATATTTTAATTCTACCCGGATTTGGAATAATTTCTCACATTGTAACTTATTACTCGGGTAAAAAAGAGCCTTTCGGGTATATAGGCATAGTATGAGCCATAATAGCCATTGGTTTATTAGGCTTTATTGTATGAGCCCACCACATATTTACAGTAGGAATGGATGTAGACACACGTGCCTATTTTACCTCTGCTACTATAATTATTGCTATCCCTACAGGTGTGAAAGTATTCAGCTGACTAGCTACCCTGCACGGAGGAACAATTAAATGGGATACTCCAATATTATGGGCCTTAGGTTTTATCTTCCTATTCACCGTAGGCGGACTTACAGGAATTGTTCTTGCTAACTCTTCACTAGATATTGTACTTCATGACACATACTACGTAGTCGCCCACTTTCACTATGTATTGTCTATAGGGGCCGTTTTTGCCATTATAGCAGGACTAGTACATTGATTCCCTCTTTTCACTGGTTTTACCCTTCACGAAACCTGATCCAAAATTCATTTTGGCCTAATATTCCTAGGAGTAAATCTCACATTCTTCCCCCAACACTTCCTCGGACTTGCCGGCATACCACGACGCTACTCTGACTACCCCGACGCGTATACCCTTTGAAACACCATCTCTTCTATCGGCTCCCTAATCTCATTAATAGCAGTGATTCTATTCCTATTTATCCTATGAGAAGCCTTCGCCTCTAAACGTGTCCTCTCCCATGTTATAATACCCTCAACAAATGTTGAATGACTCCATGGCTGCCCCCCTCCCCACCACACATTTGAAGAACCGGCCTTCGTCCAAATCCAAACAAACAAGAAAGGAAGGAATCGAACCCCCGTTTTTTAGTTTCAAGCTAAAAACATAAACCACTCTGTCACTCTCTTAATAATATAAAGTACTAGTAAAACAATTACAATATCTTGTCAAGATATAATCACGAGTTAAACCCCCGTGTATTTTAAATGGCACACCCCTCCCAATTAGGATTCCAAGACGCAGCATCACCCGTAATAGAAGAACTCTTACATTTCCACGACCATACCCTAATAATCGTATTTTTAATTAGTACCCTAGTCCTCTACATCATCACAGTGATAGTAACAACTAAACTCACAAACAAATTCATTCTAGACTCTCAGGGAATCGAAATCATCTGAACAATTCTCCCTGCTATTATCCTAATCTCAATCGCCCTTCCCTCCCTACGAATCCTTTACCTTATAGATGAAATTATTAACCCCCACCTCACAATTAAAGCAATTGGACACCAATGATACTGAAGCTACGAATATACTGATTATGAAAATCTAGAGTTTGACTCTTATATAGTTCAAACACAAGACCTAAATCCCGGTCAATTCCGTCTCCTAGAAACAGATCACCGTATAATCATCCCCATAGAGTCCCCCATCCGTATTTTAGTATCAGCTGATGATGTCCTCCATTCATGGACTGTGCCCGCCTTAGGAGTAAAAATAGATGCCGTACCAGGGCGCCTTAATCAAACAGCCTTCCTTGTATCTCGCCCAGGAGTTTACTACGGCCAATGTTCAGAAATCTGCGGAGCTAATCATAGTTTTATACCAATTGTAGTAGAAGCAGTCCCTCTTCAACACTTCGAAAACTGATCTCTATTGACACTAGAAGAAAGCTCATTAAGAAGCTAAAAGATATCAGCATTAGCCTTTTAAGCTAAAAATAGGTGACTTCTAACCACCCTTAATGAATGCCACAATTAAACCCTAATCCGTGATTTCTAATCCTTTTATTTTCATGAGCTATTTTCTTAACCATTCTTCCTAATAAGATTAATAAACATACCTTCACTAACAAACCAATAATCAACAATCTACCCTCTCCTAAAACTAACAACTGAAACTGACCATGAATTTAAGCTTTTTTGACCAATTTATAAGCCCCTCCTTAATAAATATCCCTCTCCTAGCACTAGCTCTTACCCTCCCTTGACTTCTCTTCCCTTCCCTTACAAGCCGATGACTAAACAACCGGCTTGTAACCTTACAAACCTGATTTATTGGACAATTTACCAGCCAGCTTCTTTCACCAATTAACCCTAAAATACATAAATGAGCAATAATCTTTTGCTCCTTAATACTACTACTTATAACTTTAAACCTCCTAGGACTATTACCTTATACATTTACTCCTACAACACAACTATCTTTAAACTTAGGACTAGCAATCCCTCTTTGACTAGCCACAGTTTTAGTAGGAATAATCAACCAACCTACCACATCCCTAGGCCATCTACTACCAGAAGGTACCCCAACTCCGCTTATCCCTATACTGATCATCATCGAAACTATTAGTCTCATAATCCGCCCTGTTGCTCTTGCAGTCCGACTAACAGCTAACCTAACAGCCGGACATCTCTTAATACAACTCATCGCCACCGCAGCCTTCGTACTAGTAAATACAATACCCATAGTAGCTATATTAACTTCCCTTGTCCTACTCTTACTCACACTTCTTGAAGTAGCTGTTGCACTTATTCAAGCTTACGTATTCGTCCTACTTCTAAGCCTTTATTTACAAGAAAACACCTAATGACACACCAAGCACACGCGTATCATATAGTAGATCAAAGCCCTTGACCGCTAACAGGAGCAATTGCAGCCTTATTAATAACATCAGGCCTAGCCACCTGATTTCATTACAATTCTTTTATTCTACTTTCTATTGGACTCCTTCTACTAACTCTAACTGTAATTCAATGATGACGAGATGTAATTCGAGAAAGTACTTTCCAAGGACATCATACGCCCCCTGTCCAAAAAGGACTACGATGAGGGATGATCCTTTTTATTACATCGGAAGTTCTATTTTTCCTGGGTTTCTTCTGAGCCTTTTATCACTCAAGTTTAGCCCCAACTCCTGAACTAGGAAACTGCTGACCCCCTACAGGCATCTCCCCCTTAGACCCATTCGAAGTACCCCTCCTCAACACCGCAATTCTCTTAGCCTCAGGGGTCACAATTACATGAGCCCACCATAGCCTAATAGAAGGCTCTCGAAAAGAAATAACACAAGCCCTCTCTTTAACTGTAATTTTAGGTTTATACTTCACACTTCTTCAAGCAATAGAGTATTATGAAGCCCCATTCACAATTTCTGATGGAGTTTACGGTTCAACCTTCTTTGTAGCCACAGGCTTTCACGGACTACATGTTATTATCGGAACCACCTTCCTTATAGTTTGCCTGATACGTCAAATCCAATACCATTTCACCTCAATACACCATTTTGGCTTCGAAGCCGCAGCCTGATACTGACACTTCGTAGATGTCGTGTGACTCTTTCTTTATGTATCAATCTATTGATGAGGATCCTAAACCTTTCTAGTATAAATATTACAAATGACTTCCAATCATTTAAACTTGGTTTAAACCCAAGGAAAGGAAATGAATTTAATTATTCTAGTTTTTACTGTATGTTTCATATTATCTATAACTCTAACAACTATTGCTTTCTGACTTCCTCAATTTAAACCGGACGGAGAAAAACTTTCCCCATATGAATGCGGCTTTGACCCCCTAGGCTCTGCCCGTTTGCCTTTCTCCCTTCGCTTTTTTTTAGTAGCAATTCTATTCCTTCTATTTGATTTAGAAATTGCCCTATTACTTCCTATTCCTTGAAGTAACCAATTACCCTCCCCAATATTAACCCTGGCCGCCGCCCTGATTATCATTATCCTTCTTACCCTCGGCCTTATTTACGAATGACTACAAGGAGGACTAGAGTGAGCAGAATAGGGTATTTAGTCTAAAAAAGAAGACTGATTTCGACTCAGTAGATCGTGACTGAAACCCACGAATACCTTATGACACCTTTACACTTTACATTCTCTTCAGCCTTTACATTAAGTTTTTTTGGTCTAACAATCCATCGAACCTATCTCTTATCCGCACTTCTTTGTTTAGAGGGTATAATATTAACATTATACATCGCCCTAGCTCTTTGATCTGTCCAAAACAGTTCCTCCAACTACTTAATAAGTCCTTTGATTCTACTAGCTTTTTCAGCATGCGAAGCATGTACTGGCCTAGCTCTCTTAGTAGCTACCACCCGCACACATGGAAATAATTATTTACAAAACCTAAATCTCCTACAATGTTAAAAATCCTCCTCCCCTCCTTCATACTAATAACCTTCACCTGACTTACCCCAAAAAAATGATTATGAATAATATCTACCTCTCACGCTTTCCTTGTTGCCTCTATCTCCTTAATATGATTTAAATGAGATAACGAAACAAGCTGAGCCTTTACTAATAACCTCTTAGGAGTCGACCCTTTATCCTCCCCCTTAATAATCTTAACCTGTTGACTGTTACCTCTAATAATAATAGCCAGTCAAAATCACCTTAAAACAGAACCTATCAATCGTCAACGATTATTTATTACATTACTTATTACCTTACAACTGTCCTTAGTAATAGCCTTCAGCTCTATAGAGTTAATCCTATTTTATATTATATTTGAAGCGACTCTTATCCCAACACTGATTCTTATTACCCGATGAGGGAATCAAAAAGAGCGCCTTAATGCCGGTATTTACTTTTTATTCTATACCTTAGCAGGATCCCTGCCTCTTCTTATTGCACTTCTTACAATACAGAATTATGCCAACTCCCTATCTTTGATTATATTACCCTTCTCCCAAAACCACACAAATGACTGAGCCAATATTTTATGATGGGCTGCCTGTCTAATTGCCTTCTTAGTAAAAATACCACTATACGGAGTACATCTTTGACTCCCCAAAGCCCATGTAGAAGCCCCAATTGCCGGCTCCATGATTTTAGCAGCCATCCTTTTAAAATTAGGGGGCTACGGAATAATACGTATCACTATTATCCTAGACCCTCTAACCAAAGACTATGCTTACCCTTTTATTGTCCTATCTATCTGAGGAGTAGTAATAGCCGGTTCTATTTGCTTACGTCAAACAGACCTAAAATCCCTAATTGCTTATTCCTCCGTAAGCCATATAGGCCTAGTAACTGCAGCTATCCTTATTCAAACACCATGAAGCTTTATAGGGGCCATAGTATTGATAATTTCACACGGATTAGTCTCATCTACCCTATTCTGTCTAGCTAATACTAATTATGAACGTATTCATAGTCGTACCCTTCTTCTAGCTCGTGGACTCCAAACAATCCTTCCATTATTAGCAACCTGATGATTCTTAACCAATCTAGCCAACCTCGCTCTTCCTCCTTCTACTAATCTCGTAGGGGAATTAATAATTATAACCTCCTTATTCTCCTGATCTGTATGAACATTAATTTTAACAGGATTAGGCACCCTAATCACAGTTTGTTACTCTCTCTACATATTCTTAATAACACAACGAAGCGCACCCTCCAATCACTTAACCGCTATTACCCCAACTCATACACGAGAACATCTAATAATCAGTTTACACCTTATCCCTTCCGCCCTCCTTATCCTAAACCCCAATCTCATTTTAGGATGAACTTATAGATATAGTTTAACTAAAACAATAAATTGTGGTTTTATAAATAAGAGTTAAACTCTCTTTACCTGTCAAATAAGACTGAGGAGTCACCAAGAACTGCTAATTCTTGAACCCATAGTTCAACTCTATGGCTTAATTACTCCTAAAAGATAATAGACATCTATTGGTCTTAGGAACCAAAAATTCTTGGTGCAACTCCAAGTAAGAGTAATGAACTATATCTTCAACTTAAGCTACTTTATAATCTTACTTCTCCTCTTCTACCCTTTAATCTTACCTCTTTGCCAGAAAATCTTTGATAAAAACCTAGAAAAACATACCAAATGAGCTATTAAACTAAGCTTCTTTATCAGTCTAATCCCTCTCACCCTTTTTATTGACCAAGGAGTCCAAACTATTATCACAAATATCTCATGAATCAACCTCCCCTTATTTAATATCAATCTTAGTTTCAAATTCGACATATATTCAATCATATTTACATCCGTAGCCCTTTATGTAACATGATCTATCCTAGATTTTACTTCCTGATATATAATCTCCGACCCTAATATCAACCGCTTCTTTAAATACCTCCTTCTCTTCCTGATTACAATAATCCTCCTAGTTACTGCCAATAACATATTTCAACTTTTCATCGGGTGAGAAGGTGTCGGCATCATATCTTTCCTTTTAATCGGCTGATGGTATGGGCGAACTGACGCTAATACAGCTGCCCTACAAGCAGTGATCTATAACCGTATTGGAGATATCGGCTTTATCCTTAGTATAATCTGATTAGCCACTAACCTTAACTCCTGAGAAATAAATCAATTTATAGCATTATCTAAAGATCTTGACTTAACAATTCCTCTACTAGGCCTAATCCTAGCTGCAACAGGAAAATCCGCCCAATTTGGGCTCCATCCTTGGTTACCTTCAGCCATAGAAGGCCCTACTCCTGTCTCAGCCCTACTTCATTCAAGCACAATAGTAGTTGCCGGTATTTTCCTATTAGTCCGCCTAAATCCGCTATTTCAAAATAACAAAGAAATCCTCACTGTTTGTCTATGTTTAGGAGCATTAACCACCCTATTTACAGCAACCTGTGCACTTACTCAAAATGATATTAAAAAAATCATTGCCTTTTCCACCTCCAGCCAACTAGGGTTAATAATAGTAACTATCGGCCTTAACCAGCCTTACCTAGCTTTTCTTCATGTGTGCACCCATGCCTTCTTCAAAGCCATATTATTCTTATGCTCTGGCTCAATCATCCACAGCTTAAATAATGAACAAGATATCCGAAAAATAGGAGGATTAAATAATGTTTTACCTTTTACCTCCTCTTGTATAATATTAGGAAGCCTTGCCCTCACCGGCATACCTTTTTTATCTGGTTTCTTTTCTAAAGACGCAATCATCGAAGCCCTTAATAACTCTTACCTAAACGCCTGAGCCCTCGTCCTAACCTTAGTTGCAACCTCTTTCACCGCTATTTATAGTCTCCGACTAATTACCTTCACAATAATAGGACCCCCCCGCTTTCTCCCTATCTCCCCTATTAATGAAAATCACAAACTACTCAAAAACCCTCTTAAACGCTTGGCCTATGGAAGCATCCTAGCAGGATATATTATTACCACAAATATTCCCCACAACAAAAACATAATTATAACCATGCCCTTATTAATGAAGCTTATAGCCTTACTAGTCACAATTGTAGGTCTTTTATTAGCATTAGAAATAGCCAACCTAACAACAAAACAACTTAAAGTCCTCCCAAATATAAAAACACACAACTTCTCTAACATACTTGGATATTACCCCTCAATTATCCACCGCTTTTTACCAAAAATTAATCTGAAATGAGGACAAACAGTTGCTACTCATACATTAGACCTATACTGATATGAAAAAACAGGACCAAAAATAACAGAACTTAACCAAAAAATCATTAAAATCCTCCACTCCCCACAAAAAGGAATAATTAAAACCTACCTAACTTTATCCCTCCTATCAATTATTACCCTCCTTGTCTTTTTTAATTTATCCTAAACCACCCGTAAAGCCCCCCGACTAAGACCCCGAATTAATTCTAGTACTACAAAAAGAGTTAAAAGAAGCACCCACCCCGCTAAAATCAATAACACAACTCCACTAGAGTATATTAAAGAGGTACCAATCAAATCTCCACGCCATAAACTTAGACCATTAGACTCATCAACTCCTAATCAACTTATTATACTTCACCCTCCACAAAAATAACCCGCCGCAACACTCACACCCAGTGCATATATAAAAACATTAATCAATACAGACCAATCCAACCAACTTTCAGGATGAGGCTCAGCTGTTAAAGCAGCCGAATAAACAAAAACAACCAGCATTCCCCCCAAATAAATTAAAAATAAAACTAAAGACAGAAAAGAAACACCATGACTAGCTAATAAACCACAACCCACAGCAGCCGATATAACCAACCCAAACGCAGCAAAATAAGGGGCAGGATTAGAAGCCACTGCCACTAACCCTATAATAAAACATATAAGTATTAAAAATACAAAATAAATCATTATTCTTATCTGGACTCCAACCAGAACTAATGACCTGAAAAATCACCGTTGTTAATTCAACTATAAAAACTTATGACCCAAAACCTCCGAAAAACTCACCCCGTCCTAAAAGCTGTAAACAGTGTATTAATTGACCTCCCTGCCCCTGCCAATATCTCCACATGATGAAATTTCGGCTCTCTCCTAGGCCTTTGTCTCATTACACAAATCGTAACAGGCTTATTCCTAGCTATACATTATACCGCAGATATCTCAACAGCCTTTTCCTCCGTTATCCACATCTGCCGAGACGTTAACTACGGATGACTCATACGTAATATTCATGCCAACGGGGCCTCTTTATTTTTTATTTGCCTTTATCTCCATGTAGGCCGAGGTATTTATTACGGGTCCTATTTATTTAAAGAACTATGAAACGTGGGAGTAATCCTACTTATCCTTGTAATAATAACAGCCTTCGTAGGATATGTACTGCCATGAGGACAGATATCCTTTTGAGGGGCTACCGTTATCACTAACCTCTTCTCCGCCATCCCCTTCATCGGAGATCTATTAGTACAATGAATCTGAGGAGGGTTTTCAATTGATAACGCCACCCTAACTCGTTTTTTTACTTTTCATTTTGTCCTCCCTTTTATTATTGCAGCTACCACCATCATCCACGTCATCTTCCTACACGAAACAGGATCTAATAACCCCACAGGCCTCAACTCTGATTCAGACAAAATCTCCTTCCATCCCTACTTTATCTATAAAGACATAATAGGCTTCTCCCTTCTCCTTATCCTATTAATAACTCTTGCATTATTTACCCCAAACCTCCTAGGAGACCCAGAAAACTTCACCCCTGCTAATCCCCTAATCACCCCCACCCATATTAAACCAGAATGATATTTCCTATTCGCCTATGCCATCCTCCGTTCTATCCCTAATAAGCTGGGAGGCGTACTAGCTCTAATATTTTCACTACTAGTACTATTACTCCTTCCCTTTCTCCACACCTCCAAACAACGAACAAACATATTCCGACCAATAACACAACTCCTTTTTTGATTAATGGTCTCAAATATACTAATTCTAACTTGAATTGGAGGACAACCCGTAGAGAGCCCTTTCACACTAATCGGCCAAATCTCCTCAATTATTTATTTTAGTTTATTCCTTCTCGTATTCCCTTTAATCGGCTGATTAGAAAATAAACTACTCAATTGAAATTGTTATAGTAGCTTAAAATAAAAGCACTGGTCTTGTAAACCAGAGACTGAAAGCTAAACCCCTTCCTAAAACATCAATTTATAATCAAAAATCACTTTCCTGCCCTCCCCATCCTAACCCTCCTAATTACACATTTTTCCCAGGCTTCTCCACATAAACCTCTTTTACCCCGGTTTAAAAAAAAAAAAAAATCTTTTGGGGGTGTTTATTATATAAGTTCAAAAGCTATAGGCCTCTTTATATTCTTTCCCATAATATTTATGGAAGCCCATGCCCACTAAAAAAGACAAAAATATCCTCTCAAAACTTTTCCGTGCCAAAACCCCTCAAAATCCTTATTAATAAACACCAACCAAACCTAAAAATTCCATTTTTTAACCTCAACTCAGGGAAAAACAACAATTATTGCTTTACCCCTTTAATTCTTGTTTCATTAAATCTTCTCCTATTTTTCCTTTTTATTCTAACTAAAAACTTAAAGCCCTTGTAGAAGTTCTCATATTTTTTGATTTTATAATATTACATAATAGGGTCAATAAAACAAGGACTTTTTTAAAACAACCAAAAATGACCATTTTAGACCAAAAATCCCACTTTCCTTCCCCCCCTCCTCCTAGCCACCCTAATTATGTGTTCTCCCAGGCCTCTCCACATATTCCCCCTTTTTCACAAAGTCCCCCCTTCAAAAAATCAAAATTTCGCACCTAAAACTCAAAGCACAGGACTTTTTATGGTTTTAAAACACAATATTTACAGAAGGCCCCCAAGCCCACGAAAAAAGACAAAAAATATCCCTCTCAAGACTTTTCCGTGCCAAAACCCCTCAAAATCCTTATTAATAAACACCAACCTAAACCTAAAAATTCCATTTTTTAACCTCAACCCAGGGAAAAACAACAATTATTACCTTATCCTTTTAATTCTTGTTTCATTAAATCTTCTCCTATTTTTCCTCCTTATTCTAACTAAAAATTCAAAGCCCTTATAGAAATTCTCATATTTTTTTGATTTTATAACCTTCACAAAATAGAATCAATAAACCAAGGACTTTTTAAAACAATCAAAAATGACCATTTTATAACAAAAACTTCAAAAATCACACTTTTCTGCCCCCCCCCCTGGCCCTTCTAATTACGCAATCTCCCAGGCTTCTCCGCATAAGCCCCCTTTTTTCGCAAAAAAAACCACAAAAAACCCCCCTTCAAAATCAAAATTTAACACCTAAAGCGCTAAGTACGGGACTTTTTTATGTTTTTGAAACAAAATATCTGTGGAAAGCCACTTCAAGCCCACGAAAAAGAGACAAAAATAAACCCTCCCAAACTTTTCCGTGTCCACACCCCTCAAAAACCTTATTAATAAACACTGACCAAACCTAAAAATTCCATTTTTTAACCTCAATTCAAAGGAAAAAACAACAATTATTGCCCTATCCCCTTAACTCTTTGTTTCCCCAAATCTCCTCCTATTTTTCCTCCTTATTCTAACTAAAAATTCAAAGCTCTTATAGAAATTCTCATATTTTTTTGATTCTATAACCTTCACAAAATAGAATCAATAAACCAAGGACTTTTTTAAAACAATCAAAAATGACCATTTTATAACAAAAACTTCAAAAATCACACTTTTCTGCCCCCCCCCTCCTGGCCCTTCTAATTACGCAATCTCCCAGGCTTCTCCGCATAGGCCCCCTTTTTTCGAAAAAACCCACAAAAAACACCCCTTCAAAATCAAAATTTAACACCTAAAGCGCTAAGTACGGGACTTTTTTATGTTTTTTGAAACAAAATATCTGTGGAAAGCCACTTCAAGCCCACGAAAAAGAGACAAAAATAAACCCTCCCAAACTTTTCCGTGTCCACACCCCTCAAAAACCTTATTAAATACTTATTAATAAACACTGACCAAACCTAAAAAATTCCATTTTTTGACCTCAATTCAAGGGAAAAAAACAACAATTATTGCCCTATCCCCTTAATTCTTCGTTTCCCCAAATCTCCTCCTATCTTTCCTCCTTATTCTAACTAAAAATTCAAAGCCCTTATAGAAATTCTCATATTTTTTTTGATTTTATAACCATCACAAAATAGAATCAATAAACCAAGGACTTTTTTAAAACAATCAAAAATGACCATTTTATAACAAAAACTTCAAAAAATCACACTTTTCTGCCCCCCCCCCCTCCTCGTCCTTCTAATTACGCAATCTCCCAGGCTTCTCCGCATAGGCCCCCTTTTTTCGAAAAACCCCACAAAAAACACCCCTTCAAAATCAAAATTTAACACCTAAAGCGCTAAGTACGGGACTTTTTTATGTTTTTTGAAACAAAATATCTGTGGAAAGCCACTTCAAGCCCACGAAAAAGAGACAAAAATAAACCCTCCCAAACTTTTCCGTGTCCACACCCCTCAAAAACCTTATTAAATACTTATTAATAAACACTGACCAAACCTAAAAAATTCCATTTTTTAACCTCAATTCAAGGGAAAAAAACAACAATTATTGCCCTATCCCCTTAATTCTTTGTTTCCCCAAATCTCCTCCTATCTTTCCTCCTTATTCTAACTAAAAATTCAAAGCCTTTATAGAAATTCTCATATTTTTTTTGATTTTATAACCATCACAAAATAGAATCAATAAACCAAGGACTTTTTTAAAACAATCAAAAATGACCATTTTATAACAAAAACTTCAAAAAATCACACTTTTCTGCCCCCCCCCCTCCTCGTCCTTCTAATTACGCAATCTCCCAGGCTTCTCCGCATAGGCCCCCTTTTTTCGAAAAAACCCACAAAAAACACCCCTTCAAAATCAAAATTTAACACCTAAAGCGCTAAGTACGGGACTTTTTTATGTTTTTTGGAACAAAATATCTGTGGAAAGCCACTTCGAGCCCACGAAAAAGAGACAAAAATAAACCCTCCCAAACTTTTCCGTGTCCACACCCCTCAAAAACCTTATTAATAAACACTGACCAAACCTAAAAATTCCATTTTTTAACCTCAATTCAAAGGAAAAAAACAACAATTATTGCCCTATCCCCTTAACTCTTTGTTTCCCCAAATCTCCTCCTATTTTTTCTCCTTATTCTAACTAAAAATTCAAAGCTCTTATAGAAATTCTCATATTTTTTTTGATTTTATAACCTTCACAAAATAGAATCAATAAACCAAGGACTTTTTTAAAACAATCAAAAATGACCATTTTATAACAAAAACTTCAAAAAATCACACTTTTTTGCCCCCCCCCCTCCTCGTCCTTCTAATTACGCAATCTCCCAGGCTTCTCCACATAAACCCCCTTTTTTCGCAAAAAAAACCGCAAAAAAAACCGCAAAAAACGCCCCTTCAAAAAAATCAAAATTTAGCACCTAAGGCTCTAAGTACGGGACTTTTTTATGTTCTTTGAAACAAAATATTTTCAGAAAACCATGCATGCCCACGAAAAAGAGACAAAAAAATGACCCTACCAGGCTCTTCCGTACCCACACCCCTCAAAAACCTATTAAACACTCAACACTAAATCAGGGACAGCCTCAAAAACCCCTCCTTTTTTAATACGACTTTAAGGAAAGACAACAACAAATACCACCTCTTCCCTTGAGTTTATATCCTACCCATTTTCACCTCTTTTCTTCTCAATAACCTAATTAGAAGGTTAAAAACCGAGCAGAAAAATCCCCAAAAAACACCCCAAAAAACCCAAATTTAAAACATAAAAATCAGGCCCTCTTAAGAGCAAAAAAAGGAATTTTCCCTTCCAAAACCCATTTTTTTAAAAAACCCCGTTTTTAAGCCCTCTCTCCTAAACACCATAACATAGCACTTATAGTCTCCTCCCGACTAACCCTCAAAAAAAAACACTAAAAATGGCCCAAAAAAAACCCCAAAAAACCCCCAAAAACCCCAAAAAACACCTAAAATTCACAGCCTCCACGCCATTTTTTAAGTGCAACACATCTTCACTTCACACAGCCCCTGAAAACAAGACAAAAAAACGCTCTCCCAGTCTCTGCCACCGGTTTTCGCGTAACACACTCCGTCGATTTAAGTTTAATGGCCAAAATGGCACTTTTGCCCCTTTTTCCCTTCTCCTATATACTCAAAAGCTGGGACTTACAAACTTACCGGAACTTTTTCTGCCGCACAAAAAAATTTTTGGCCCCTATATTTAGAAAAGACCTTGTTTTTAGCCGGGCTCTTCCCCCCAGCGTTTTTCAGCCTCCTTGGCCCTCTTTTTCCTATCTTATAAAAAAAGACCACGTTCTCCTATCTTTCAAATCATTACTAAACCCAGGACTTACTCACTAAAGGCTCCACTTTAGGGACAGCCTTAAAATTATCAGAAAAAAAAGGTTTGAACTTTTACCCTTGGCCCCCAAAGTCAAGATTATCATTAAACTACTTTCTGGTCTTCTGCCATTCGCCAAAAGTAACTAGATCACATACTATGCTTAATCCACATTAACCTATCTCATACAAAAGAGCATAAGATATGCTTAATCAGCATTACATACACTATCCCCATCCTCATTACACCCTATTATTAGTCCCCATATTATTATATACCACATACCCCTAACATTACTATATAACTCCACATACTATTACATACCCCATATCCATTACCCCTATGCTTAATCAGCATTCACCGACTTTCCGCATATGATTTATACTCATATTTAGACTTTCCCCAGGGAACATCATTTTCATGATAATTAAAACCTGTCATACCCCATACTTGCTTAACATATTGATATTAATCGAGCATATATTTATCTATTACCCCCTATAACCTAACATCCATATATGATTATCCAAGACTCATGAGGGCGGTAAGAAATAACCAATCCTTGAATATAAGATTAACGGTAAACGGTTTGTAGGACGGAACTGAAGACTCCCCTCAAATTGCTTAAAATTGGCAACTGATTAATGGTGTGAATACATACACTACTTTGCCGCGTCAAGATTTACTAGAAGGCGGTTGGTATTTTTTTTTTGGGGGATCTTGAAGCTTGAGTGTAAGTACGCTTCGCATCCGCTCTGGCGATCAACAAGCCGAACTCTATTCCTCTGATTGCGCTACCCTCGACCTCTCACCCTAGCCGACCAAAATTTGGGTATACGACAAGTTTGAAATCGAATGATACCATTGCCTGTGCCCATACAATCGCTATTTAAGATTCCATAAATTGTAGGATCACATGGTTTTAAAGAAGACATATTACTCCTCATTCCTGAAGGGAGCAAGGATTAATGAATGAGTTAGTATGCATGTCACTATTTACCCCTATCGGCAATATTTCGGACATATTTGCTGATAAAAAGCCCTAAATAAATAACGCGCCTACGGGCCGGAGCGTTACTGAATATTAAACCCTAGATAGATAACGCGCCTACGAGCCGGAGCGTCACTAAATACAACCATAAATAAATTTAAAACGCGCCTACGAGCCGGGGCGTCACTAAATATAAACATAAATAAATTTTAAACGCACCTGCGGGCCGGGGCGTTACTAAATATAACCCTAAATAAATTTAAACGCGCCTGCGGGCCGAGGCGTGAGTGAAAAAATAAAATTCTCAAAAGTAAACGTTTTTTGAGCTAAACCCCCCTACCCCCTTTACAACAGGAGTATTAGGACTTTTAAAGATAAACTGAGTTAATGTAAGAAACCTCAGGTCATATAATCTACTGGAAAAATAAAATTCTCAAAAAAATAATTTTTTAAGAGCAAGCCCCCTACCCACCCCCAAGCATTACATTCGTATGTGTCTCGTCAAACCCCTAAACCGAGGACCAAATGCTGCTTTTTTTTTTTTCATAGCGAGTGAAAACGCGCACTATACATTGTATAACGCGTTAATTTTTTTAAAAAAA